ATAACAAAAAGAAAAAAAGATACAAAGATATCCGTTTCAAGGTTAAATATATCCTTTACTTTCATTTTTTGATTTGGAATTTGGACATTTCTGTGGGTACTTTTCTTTACTTTTTAGAAAGGAAAGCTCCTTTTTTGAAAGATTACCCCTGTCTTTGTTTATGCTTCGGATTGGAACAAATGACTCTAATTCGCCCACGCCTACGAATCAGTCGACATTTTGTACAAATTTTACGAACGGAAGCTCTTATTTTCATATTTAGGTATTCCTTTCTTAAACTACGACTCTACTCTTTGGGAAAAAATAAGCCTCTTCACTTATATTTTGAAATTTAGAATTTATTATCCTAGAAAAACCTAATCCTTTGAATCTTTGGGATCCTTCAAATCTTCAGTATCCTTCGAGTCTTCGGTACGCTTCGAATCCTTATGGGGAAGTCTATAAATTATACGACCCTTGCTTGAATCATAACGACTTACTTCAATTTTGACCCTATCCCCCATCAATATTCGTATAGAACTGGACCGGATTTTTCCCGAAATATAGCCCAGGATTATGGTGTCATTCTCTAAAAGAACTCGGAACATTCCGTTGGGTAGGGCTTCCGTAACTAAACCTTCGAAAGTAACTTTTGCTTCTCTCGGGTTTTTTTTTTCTCTCCTAGTTTTTTTTTCTGTCATATTTTTTTCTCCTATTTTTCTATTTGCATTTTCAAAATAGGAAGTTCGAGATAGAATTCAGGTACTCTAGGCGGGACTATTACCATATATAACATAAGACTTCTCCCCCAATTCTCTTTAGTCGAGCTTCTCGATCTGTCATTATACCTTGAGAAGTAGAAAGAATAGCAATTCCCATTCCGCCCAAAACCTTAGGAATTCCTTGATAGTTAGCATAAATTCGTAAGCCAGGCCGGCTTATACGCTTTAAAAAGGTTCTAGTTCTATATATTCCCTTTCTAGTCCTTCTCTTTTGATGTCGCAAAGTTGAAACCAAGAAATATCTATTACTTTCTTGATGTTTCCGAACACTTTCAATAAAACCCTCTCGTAGAAGTATTTTAACAATGTTTTCGGTAATATTTGTAGATACTACTCGAACAGTTCCCTTTTTACTCATGTCTGCGTTTCTTATAGAGGTTAGTAAATCAGCAATAGTGTCCTTGCCCATAAGACTCTAATTCTAGGTTCCTCCTAATTTTAGATAATCAACATGTTTTCCTTTTTCTTTTTTTTATTTTAAAGCATATACGTAAAACACAATCTACTAATTTTTTCTTTGATCTATATCTCAGCTACTAGTATTTATAATACTTCAGGAGCTAATGAAACTATTTTAGTAAAATTGAATTCTCTCAATTCCTCGGCAATTGCGCCAAAAACTCTAGTTCCTTTTGGATTTCCTTTTTGATCAATGATAACTGCTGCATTGTCATCATAGCGTATTATTATACCGTCTTTACATTTGAATTCTTTACATGTACGTACAATTACAGCTCGAATTACTTCGGATCTTTCTAAAGGCATTTGGGGCACTGCGTCTTTGATTACAGCAACAATAACATCACCAATACGAGCATATCGCTGATTACCAGCAGCTCCTATGACTCGAATACACATCAATTTTCGAGCTCCACTGTTATCCGCTACATTTAAAAGGGTCTGAGGTTGAATCATATTATTTGGATTTCAATTTGTTATTTCACTGCAAAGGAATGAAAGATATATTGTCTCTCCAGAAGGAAAACCCCCGCTTTTTTATCTTCAATACTCCTTGGGATCTATATCTCTAATCTAATAAATTGGCTTCGTATGGGCATTTTACTGGCAGCTATGGAGATAGCTGCTCTAGCTATAGTTTCAGATACTCCGCTCATTTCATAAAGTATTCGACCTGGTTTAACAACGGCTACCCAATATTCGGGGGACCCCTTTCCCGAACCCATACGTGTTTCTGTGGGTCTTAGTGTAACCGGTTTGTCGGGAAATATACGTACCCATAGTTTTCCACCACGACGTGCATATCGTGTCATTGCTCTTCGTCCTGCTTCTATCTGTCTCGCTGTAATCCAAGCGGGTTCAAGTACTTGAAGAGCATATCTACCAAAACAAATACGATTGCCTCGGCAGGATTTTCCCTTCATTCTTCCTCTATGTTGTTTACGAAATCTAGTTCTTTTGGGGTTATAGTCGATGGATGGTTTTTTTTTAGTTCCATCTCTACTGCAAAACTGGACATGAGAGTTTCTTCTCATCCAGCTCCTCGCGAATGAAATGAGAAAGCGTGCAAATTTCTCGAATTCCATAATATTCAAAAATATTACGGATAGATACACAATTTATAGATAATGTAATCTATTTTTTTTAGGAATATCCTTATTTTTACCCTTATTTAATCGTCGTAAAGTATTCTAATCCAATAAGGATTTCGCGTGCGAATATTTACTCTTTCTTGTCTTATTTGTTAATTTATAACCTTAGCAAATAAAGCAATTTTTTGGTTTGTTCCGCCATCCCACCCAATGAAGTATTAGGATTCTTTTCAATAAAATCAATCCTATGCAGTCATAGGTTTTGTCGTTCCTACAGCTTCTCCTTTAATGGTTAGGTTTAAATCCCGCAATGGAGCTTACAAACTTTTTGAGTTAATTTTCTCAGTTTTATTAACCAGGGCTGCTCTTTATTATTGCTTTAAATTTTTATTTATTGTTTCACAAAATTACGATTTTTAATTCTCTCTTATTTTTATTATTTTATTATATTGATGCTTTATCACATTGCCTTTTATGATGTAATTCATAGACCATACACGTTGGAATCTTATATCTTTCTTATTCTTCTTCTTTCTATCTATCATCCCTCCTTTTATCCACATCCCTTTAGTTTTGTTTCACAACCTAGAATATGGTTTCTTTTTTAGAGAAAAAAATGCAGTTGCTACAACTATATGATAGATCTACTCATTTATGATAGATGTATTTATTCACATAGTGACTGTTTCTTTGTTAGGATCTCGATAATACGAAGCAATAGGTTGGTTATTAGTTAATTTTCTATAATTACTAAATTTTTTTCTATTTTTAGTAGGGTTCGCTCCATTTTTTTTTGTTTTTTTTTTTTTTGAATTTCCATTTTTGACCCTAAAGAAAAAAATAACGAGTCACACACTAAGCATAGCAATTATATTAAAAGATTTCTCAATTTTCATTAAATCTTATAGAAAGAGGTATAATTTCTTCTTTTTTCTAGGATTTTTGGAAAAATAATGTTCTTGTCTGTCTTTTTTATTCTATCGCTGGTCAGAATGAGAAGACAAGGTTAGTTATTCTTCTTCTACGAATATCCAAATTTTTACACCTAATACTCCATAGATAGTTCGAATTGGATAGCAGCAATAATCAATTTTAGCGCGAATTGTTTGTAGGGGAAGTCTCCCCTTTTTGATGCATTCGGCCCGTGCAATTTCTTTTCCTCCTAGACGGCCTGCAATTTTGATTTTTACTCCCTTTATATCTGCTTTTTTAGTTAATTCAATGGCTTTTTTCATTGCCTTTCGAAATGAAACTCTATTTTTTAATTGGAAAGCTATATATTCTGCAAGAATGTTAGGTTGTCTGTAAGGTTCTTTAACTTTTTCAATAGCAATATTAAGTCTCTGGTTTACAGAATTCACTTCCTTTTGGATATATTTCTCTAATTCTTCGATTGCTCCTTTTTTCTTTAATAAGTTGGGAAATCCAATATGGATTATAATGTGAATTGTATCGATTTCTTTTTGAATTTCTATATGTGTAATTACTTCGGAACTTGAGTCTGATTCTATTTTTCTATTCGAGCTTTTTTTCCTATTCTTTTGTATATAGTTCTTGATACAATTCCGTATTTTTTTATCTTCTTGTAGACCTTCAGAATAATTTTTTGGTTGTGCGAACCAAAAGGAATGGTGATTTTGGGTTGTACCAAGTCTGAAACCGAGTGGATTTATTTTTTGTCCCATATTTTTCTATTCTATTTTTTTTTTTTTTTTTTTTTTACTGGGAATCGAAATCTTAGGTTGATCTAAAAGTTATTTAGATTTCTTTACTATATTTAGTACAATTGTTATATGACACATGGTTTTTTTTATAGGATAACCGCGTCCTCGAGCCCGAGGTTTGAATTTTTTCATAATAGTACTCCTATTCACTTCGGCTTTTGTTATGAATAAATTAGCTTTGTCGAAATCCCGATAATGAGTAGCATTTGCTGCTGCCGAATAAACCAACTTTAAGATGGGATAAGATGCTCGATAAGGCATGAGGTTCAGTATCATAATGGTTTCCTCGTAGTAACGCCAGCGAATCTCATCAAGAACTCTTTGTGCTTTAAAAACGGACATATGTATGCGTTTGTGTGCTTTGAAAACCCGTTCGAACTTAAGTAGACGATCAGTTGGAACTTTTCTTGCGAGTTTCCGTAGCCCATTCTTCTTCTTCTTTATCCTAGGGATATACTTTACCAATTTGAAACTTGTCATAAATAAGCTTATTCCCCGCCTACTTTTACTTTATTTGAATCCTATAACTTTGTTTATTCTGAATCTTTCTATTCTGAATTCAGTTAACGACGAGATTTAGTATCCTTTCTTGCACTTTCATAACTCGTGAAATGCCGAGTAGGCACGAATTCCCCCAATTTGCGACCTACCATAGGATTTGTTATGTAAATAGGTATATGTTCCTTTCCATTATGAATCGCGATTGTATGGCCAACCATTGCGGGTAGAATGCTAGATGCCCGGGACCACGTTACTATTGTTTCTTTCTCCTCCTTCATATTGACCTTTTCGATTTTTTTCAATAAATGACGAGCTACAAAAGGATTCGTTTTTTTTCGTGTCACAGTTGATTACTCCTTTTTTCATTTTAAAGAGTGGCATCCTATGTCCACTATCTCGATCGAGGTATGGAGGTCAGAATAAATAGAATAATGATGAGTGGAAAAAAGAGAAAATACTTTAGCTGGATAAGGGGCGGATGTAGCCAAGTGGATCAAGGCAGTGGATTGTGAATCCACCATGCGCGGGTTCAATTCCCGTCGTTCGCCCATCGCTTTATTGCAATGCAATTTTCCATATTCCTAGTTATGTATTTACTTACGGCGACGAAGAATAAAACTATCACTATATTTTTTACTTTTCCTAGTTCTTCTTCCAAGCGCAGGATAACCCCAAGGGGTTGTGGGTTTTTTTCTACCAATGGGGGCTTTCCCTTCACCGCCCCCATGGGGGTGGTCCACAGGGTTCATAACTACCCCTCTTACTACGGGGCGTTTACCTAGCCAACACTTAGATCCGGCTCTACCCAAACTTTTTTGGTTCACCCCAACATTACCCACTTGTCCGACTGTTGCTAAGCAGTTTTGGGATACCAAACGGACCTCCCCAGATGGTAATCTTAAAGTGGCCAATTTACCCTCTTTTGCAATCAGTTTCGCTACAGCACCTGCTGCTCTAGCTAATTGCCCACCCCTTCCACGTGTGATTTCTATGTTATGTATGGCCGTGCCTAAGGGCATATCGGTTGAAGTAGATTCTTATTTTTTATCAAAAAACCCCTTCCCAAACTGTACAAGCTTCTTCCAAAGCATACGGCTTTCTAGATGTATATGACGATCTCTAGACAGATGGATCTTATATGAATGGTATGATGAAGTACCACATGAGTGGATATATAGAAAAGGAATCCAAATCTGCCGAATCGCTCATGTTATGATCTTCTACATCCTAGGTCTCCGCGTTCCGTCATCTGGCTTATGTTCTTCATGTAGCATTCAGATCGAATGACTCTATGAAATTACGTCGATACTTCCACATATTATGGGTAACGTAGGAGACATCCCTATTTTAACCCGGGGGTCTTAATTACCACTGCTTAGCTTTCAATTCGCCTCTGACCATCAAATTAAATGTGAATAACCCGTCCTCCTCTCTTTGAAACAAGGGGCGCTTCCGGTTCTGTGCGTGCTTCAAACAATTTTGTCTTCTCCATATTACCATATCTTTAGAGTCAATAATTTTCTATGAGGAACTACTGAACTCAATCACTTGCTGCCGTTACTCAACAGTTTTCTGTTGAGGTCTATCCCGTAGAGGTAGTCAAATTGGATCAGTGATCGATTTCTAGGTTTCGTCGTAAACCTAATTGGTTACTTCCAATTACGTAAATCAATAGTTCAAACCGCACTCAAAGGTAGGGCATTTCCCATTGATATAGGAACTTTTGTACCAGAAACAATAGTATCTCCAATTATAGCCCCTCTGGGATGTAAAATATATCTCTTCTCACCATCCCCATAGTGTATGAGACAAATGTATGCATTTCGATTAGGGTCGTATTCTATGGTTACGATTCTACCAGATATGTCTTTTTGATTCCGTCGAAAATCAATTTTACGGTATAGGCGCTTATGACCTCCCCCTCTATGCCTTGCGGTAATGATTCCTCTGGCATTACGACCTTTACCACAACGGTGCCGTCCATGGATCAATTTATTTCGTGGATTGGATTTCACTTGCCTGTCTACGGTTCCCTTGCGTGTGCTCGGGATAGGTGTTTTGTATAAATGTTTCGCCGTATTATTAAGTATTCTCCTTTAGTTCTTTTCTCTATCTAGAAGTGGAATAGAATAACCAGGTTGAAGGGTAATGATCATACGTCTGTAATGCATTGTATGTCCCAGAATAGGTCCCATTCTTCTACCCTTTCGGGGTAGTCGATGGCTATTCACAGCTACTACCTTAACACCAAAAAATAGCTCGACCCAATGCTTTATTTCTGTCTTAGTGAATCCCGAGTCAACATTAAAAGTATATTGATTCTTTCCCAATAAACGAAGACTTTTTTCTGTAAATACTGCGTATTTAATTCCATCCATAAATCGACTTTCCCTCCTATGCTCTGAGTTCCAGTATCGATAAGAATTCGAGTTCTTATTGTTCTTATGTTATGGTATGAATATACCATACCAATTCGTTATGTATGGATGATGGATGAGATTCCATGGATAGAGAGCCTGTTCCAATAGACTTATGGAACGTTCCCGTTCGCGTGCATCCAGCAGGAATTGAACCCGCAAATTTACCAATTATGAGTTGGGCGCTTTAACCATTCAGCCATGGATGCTTAACAGGGATCATCGTACATCGTAAATAACCAATTTTCATATAGAAAGACATATCATAGAAAAATGAAATCAAAATATTCGGAGATGGCAAATATTCGGAGATGACTATGAAAACACCTCTCTGGATCCTCGAATTGAAAGAGAGATTGAGAGGGATCAAGAATCCTAATTCTCGCTATTTGGAATGGATCCAATTCTATTGAGTCTGACTCATAGTGATCATTTCTCTTTAGCAAAGAAGGACCTTGGTTATCAAAGGATTGAACAACCGGGATCCATTTACTTATGATACCTACTTGACATTGCTAACAAGGATCTAATGAATTATGAGTTTAAT